GGCTGATAGTTGAGAAAATTTATTTGTTCCGACAAATTCTTTTTTCCTATAAATGCAAGAAATTGCAAGTGTCATGAATACGTAATTAGTCGTGCTCGTGAGTTTACTCAAGAGGGGGACACCCTGATTATTAATTCATGTTAGATTGTTATCTTTTTAAGTAATACTTAAAGAGGGGGAATATCAATCTTATGACATGAGTCATTTCTTATATTTATTTCTTTATTTATTATTCTTTATTTATTATTCTTTATTTAATTTATTATTCTTTATTTATTATTCTTTATTTATTATTATATTAGAACATAGTCCTATATACACCCCCCCCCCCCCCCTATCCTATCCAAAGGTAAAATAACCCCTTATGAAACTATTTCATAGTAGCCTATGGCTCATCTGTTGAAACCAGATTGTTCTTCATTGGTACCTGTTAGAGTTACTGATTCTTACTTATTGTAAGTAAGAAACGTTAAAACTCCAAAGATATCAGAATATCTATCTATAGAGAGACGTCTTGAATAAATATCGTACACATGCTAGAAAAAGAAACTATTTTCCTATCCTCTAAGATAAATGTATTGCAATATATGTAACTATATATATATGTTATATGCTGACCCTGTCATCCCTAGTACCCACCCCTAGTGTGGTATACCCCCTACCGTGGGAGGGGAATATAAGATCCGTGAATAGGGTTCTATATATTTAGAGTAGAGTTTGATTCTTGCTCTTACCTATTGCTTGAGAATAGTTAATATATACATGTGTTGGAATTAATTCGTGTTGTTTGTAATTTATATATTTGCGTGTTTTGGGAAGTCATGACGCAGCTATTTGTCGGAAAACTAACTAATCTTGTGCCAGCAGTTGCGGTTATACAATTAGTTTGGGTAATAGTTTTTGAGTTGGTATTACAGTTATTTGTTTTGAATTAATTGGGTTACTATTGGGTGGAATCATTAGTTGTTCTTTAATCTCTTGGTTAACTTATTATATGAAAGTTATGATTTAAACTAGGATTAGATACCCTATTATTGTGACATGTAGTTATTACTCTTAAGATTAATAGATGATCTTCAAATTAAAAGAATTTGGCGGTAATTTAATCCTATCAGAGGAACCTGCTCTTTAATTGATGTGCCACGAGGTATTTTACTCTCGATTGATACTTGTATACCTCTATTTATTGAATATCTTATTAGGGTTTATTTTCTTAATTTAATTTAATAAAATATTTTAGGTCAAGGTGCAGTTGTGCGAGAGGTTTAGTGGGTTACAATTTTTTTATAATTGGATCATTTTATGTAAAGTGATTGTGAAAGAGGATTTGGAAGTAATGGTTATTATCTTTTAATCGTGACTTGGGCTCTAATTTATGCACATATCGCCCGTCGCTCTCGTTTTTAAGACGAGATAAGTCGTAACAAAGTAGACTTACCGGAAGGTGAGTCTGGTTATTTCAAACTATCTTTTAGGAAGCTCATTGTTTACATTAATGACGTGATCGTGCGATTCGATCTTGTTTGATTAAGTTGTTTTTACTTTTATTTTTATTGATTAGTTATTTATTTGAAATATCTTTATTTTTAGTATTTTACAGAATTTATTTTATTAGTTATAGTTTATTTTACTGTGAGGGTTTATTTTTATTATGGTATAAGTAGGATTTTACTTCCGTACCTTTTGCATCAGGGTTTATTTAAATTTTTTAGTTATTTACTAGGTTTCCCGAGATTGGGAGAGATAAATCAGAATGATTGGTTTTTGTAATAACAAGATTTGTAATTCTGATTTAGGGGTGATATATTATTCGTTCCTAATGTTATCTGGTTCTTTAAGAATTGTATTTAATACAGGAATTTATTTTTATTAATTAAATTAATTACTTTAAGTTCTTAATTTAGAAGGGATTAGCTTTCTAGGTTTCCTATAGTGTATTTTTGAATGAGAGTTTGTAGGCTTGGAAATAGTCTTTTTAGTTTGTTATAATTATCTCTTACTTGATTTTTATTTATTTTGTGCTTAGATATTTATTAAAGTTCTTACTTTAATTTATTAATTGAGGTAATAATGATAGAATTAGTAGTACTGTCAATTGAGATTTAGGAACTCGGCAATTTTAGCTCTCGCCTGTTTATCAAAAACATGGTCTATTGTATATTTATTTTAGATCTGACCTGCCCAATGATTTTATTGAATGGCCGCAGTATACTGACTGTGCAAAGGTAGCATAATCAATTGTCTTTTAATTGGAGGCTTGCATGAATGGTTTGACGAGGGGCTGTCTTTCTTAATTTTATTTTATGAATTTAATTTATTAGTTCAAAAGCTAATATTTGTTTGTAGGACGAGAAGACCCTGTAGAATTTTATATTCTATTTTTTATTTTGTTTTATTTTTATTTCATTATAGTTGATATAGTATTTTGTTGGGGTGACAGAGTAATTTCAAGAACTTACTTTGATTTGTTTCACTGATTAGTGTTTTATTGATCCTGATTTTTGGAGAGAAAGAACTAATTACCTCAGGGATAACAGCGTAATTTTTTCGGAGAGTTCATATCGATGAAGGAGATTGCGACCTCGATGTTGGATTAAAGTTAGTGTAAGGTGTAGCAGTCTTATTATTAGG